TAGGGATAAGAAATAAACTAACCAAACCATGGATAAATCCAAGCGAACTTTTCTTAAATCCAAGCGATCTTTTCGTAAGCGTTTGCCCCCGATCCAATCGGGGGATCGAATTGATTATAAAAACATGAGTTTAATTAGTCGATTTATTAGTGAACAGGGAAAAATATTATCTAGACGAGTAAATAGATTGACCTTGAAACAACAACGATTAATTACTATTGCTATAAAACAAGCTCGTATTTTATCTTTGTTACCTTTTCTTAATAATGAGAAACAATTTGAAAGAACCGAGTCGACCACTAGAACTCCTAGTCTTAGAGCCAGAAAAAGATAGGTTTACTCTTTATTCACTTGAATTCAAATCCCCATCCGAACTCAAACGCGGATTTCTATTTTGTTGGAAAAATCCAAGAATCCGGATTGAATTCTTGTGTCGTAAGAAAAAAAAGAATAATCTGGGAAGAAGAAATTTTTTTAGTGAACGTGTTGATTCATATTTATTTTGACTACTTTATTTTGACTACTTTCTCATATTTATCATATTCTATTCATTTTTATTCGACCTTCCCGGAGTTCATTCTCCGGGCAACTCCGTTTAACCGGTGGATTCCTTCCAACTTACTTCTTTTATGATCTCATTGGAAATCATATAAAGACAATTCCTATTTGATATAGCTATTTGTGCAAGTATTTTACGATTAAGAAGCAATTGTCTCTTGTACAGATCATTTATGAATCTACTATAACTATAGCATACCCCCCTTTCGCGAATTGCTGCATTTATTCGAGTGATCCACAAACGACGAAAATTGATTTTTTGCCTATCCCTATCCCGATGAGCCGAAACCAAAGCTCTTATTTTTTGTTGAGTAATAGTTCGAGTAAGTCTTGAATGAGCCCCCCGAAAGCTTGATGCAAATAAACGAATTTTTGTTCTACGTCTCCGAGCGATATATCCCCGTCTAATTCTGGTCATTGAATAAATGAAACTTTAACGAATAACTAATCGATTTCCTTTCTTTCAGTTATTCTTTTGCCCCTTTCCTAGTATATGAATAACAAAACGGATTTTTCCAATGTATAAACTAATAATTCCAATGGCTTTGGCTACTATAACCTTCCCAACCACAATTTTTCTTTTTTTCGAGGCATTTCACCTCGAAATACGAAATTGTACTATACTAGGTATTAAAAAAGAAAAGTAATGATAAAGAAATAGTGGATTCCATCGTTTCTATGGTTACTTCTTAAACGGTGAGGTCTTCTCTATACACCGGAGCCTTTATTTCATTTAATCAATGTTATTGCTAACTTGTATAGTTCACATTCTTCGGCTCTACCCATGAATTATCCAGTAATAGGTCTTTCACAACGAGCTCTACCTATACAGTAACGGTATTTAATTATGAAGATTGGCTGGGTAGCTGACCCTGTTAGTCCGTTCTTGCAAGAGGGGTTTATTTTAACTAAGATTTCCTCCGCTTAATGGATAACCATTTGCTACCAATGGAGAATTGCTTCTCATCTTGAATTGAGGTGAGTGGATTTACACCAACAGAAACCATAAATTTCATACACAATAAAAGGGATATCATCGATTTTTAGATAGGAAATGTAGTTCGTTTTTCCGGTCTATCCTATTTGATCATTGATATTCGAACATTGTTCTCTTTCCTTTGTTCTAGTTCATGATCTGAACGAGTCGCACATACACCCTAGTACATGTTCCTCGACGCTGAGGGCATCCCCGAAGCGCGGGGGATTTTGTGACATTTCTAATTGGCTGTCTTGTATTTCTAATAAGTTGTTTAATCGTTGGCATGTTGAATCCTATACATAATGGGCTGGTTTAGATCGATCCTAACCGGATGATTATGAATTACTTTTATTCAATAGAATATAGAATAATAAAAAAAGTCATAGAATATTAATATTAAACTCGGCAGGGTGAATTTCAGAATTGACGTGAAATCTAGGCTATTGTCATTCAACCGCTACAAGATCAACAATTCCATAAGCTTGGGCCTCTGTTGCTGACATAAAAACATCTCTTTCCATGTCTTCGGATACAACCCATACGGGTTTGCCCGTTCTTTGTACATAAACCCTTGTCAGGGTTTCACGTAGTTTCAGCAGTTCTCCCACTTCCAGGATGAATTCTCCCGTTGCTACTTCAGAAAAAGAACCAGCAGGTTGATGGATCATTACCCTGATAATATAAGATAATAAAAGGATTCTCTATTTTTCATGATATGAGGGGAAGATACAAAGAAAGATAAAAGAATAACAAGAAAAAAAGATAGAATCGAACAACCGTACGGGCATTATGCATTGCATACGGCTCTACAATAAAATTGACCCTTACCTTCCATAAAATAAAGAAAAAATAGGATCGATCAGACCCCGATCGGTAAATGATCAACTTACCACCCTTCCTTTCAGAGGAATTCAAAAATACTATGATGGCTCCGTTGCTTTATATATTGATTATATTTTTTTG